TTACTATTGCTATAAAACAAGCTCGTATTTTATCTTTGTTACCTTTTCTCAATAATGAGAAACAATTTGAAAGAATTGAGTCGACCACTAGAACTACTGGTCTTAGAACCAGAAATAAATAGGCTTGTTTTTTGTTCACCTCAATCAGAATTCCAATCCGAACTCAAAGATGGATTGGTGTTTTATTTGACAAATCTTAGAATCCAGGTTTTTGTGTCGTAAAAAAAAAACGAATCGGAAAAAAATCTTTTTTTATTGAACGTGTTCATTCATTTTGACTACTTTAAGCGCATTTCTCAGAGTAATTTTGACTCCAACTCCACCCTCCCGGAGTTCATTCTCCGGGGAACCCCATTTAAATTATTTCGGTGTATTCTTTCCAATCCACTTTTTCTCTGATTTCATTGGAAATCATATAAAGACAATTCCTATTTGATATAGCTATTTGGGCCAGTATTTTACGATTAAGAAGTAACTGCCTCTTATATAGATCATGTATTAATTTACTATAACTATAGGATACTCCCTTTTCTCGAATTACTGCGTTTATCCGAGTGATCCACAAACGACGAAAATTTCTCTTTTGCTTATCCCTATCCCGATGAGACGAAACTAAAGCTCTTATTTTCTGTTGAGTAATAGTTCGAGTAAGTCTTGAATGAGACCCTCGAAAACTTGATGCAAATAAACGAATTTTTGTTCTACGTTTCCGAGCTATATATCCGCGTTTAACTCTAGTCATTGAATAAATAAAATTTTGACAAATAACTAATTGATTTTTTTCTTTCAGTTATTATTTTTCCCGTCCTGGCCTATTAATAACTAATAACGGATTTTTCCAATGTATAAAATAAAAATTCCAATGGCTTTGGCTACTATAACCTTCCCAACCACGATTTTTTGGTATTTTACTGCGAAATATGAAAGAAATAATAAATTTTCTTTTGCTAGGTGTCAAAAAAAAAGAAATAGAAATTAAATGAATAAAGAAATAGTGGGTTTCCTCGTTTCTATGGTTACTTCTTAAACGGTGAGGTCTTCTCTATACACCGGAGCCTTTGGCTTCATTTAATATTTCATCAATGTTCTTGGTAACTTGTATAGTTCACACCACACTCTTTGGCTCTACCCATGAATTATCCAGTAATAGGTCTTTCACAAAGAGACCCACCTATACAGTAACGGTATTTAATTATGAAAGTTAGCTGAGTAGCTGACCCTCGTAGTCCGTTCTTGACCGGGCGAGAACTTCATTTTTCTGTTTTTTTTTTTGAATTTCAATAAGATTTTTCCGCTTAATGGATAACCATTTGCTACCAATGGAGAATTGTTTCTCATCTTAAATTCAGGTGATTGGATTTGCACCAATGGAAACCATAAACTTTATATACAATAGAAGGATAGATTTGCTTATTTTTAGATAGTGAATGGAGTCCTTTCTTCCATTCTATCCTATTCACTGGTACTGATCATTCATACTGGAAGCGGTTTTCTTGCCTTTTTTGTGTCAGCTCATGATCATGATCTAAACGAGTCGCACATACACCCTAGTACATGTTCCTCGACGCTGAGGACATCCCCGAAGGGCGGGGGATTTCGTGACATTTCGAACGGGCTGTCTTGTATTTCTAATAAGTTGTTTAATAGTTGGCATGTTGAGTCATATACATAATGGGCTGGTTTAGATTGATCCTAACCGGATTTTTTTATTTAATATTTATATAGTCAACTCGTAGATAAAATCTCAAATCACGGATTTGCACAAAATTCATTTTTTTTTTCATTCAACTGCTACAAGATCAACAATTCCATAAGCTTGGGCTTCTGTTGCTGACATAAAAACATCTCTTTCCATGTCTTCAGATACAACCCATAAAGGTTTGCCCGTCCTTTGTACATAAACCTTTGTGAGGGTTTCGCGTAGTTTCAGCAGTTCTTCCGCTTCCAGGATAAATTCTCCCGTTTGTGCTTCATAAAAAGAACTAGCAGGTTGATGGATCATTACCCTGATAATAGTTCTATCTAGTGTGATGAAAGAAACAGAAAAGAAAGATAAAGAATAATAGGAAAAAGGATAGAATTGAACAACCGTACGGGCATTATCTTTTATGCATTGCATACGGCTCTATAATCAAATTGACCCCAATTTTCTTCTTCAAGAAAGATAAAAATAGAATCTATCAACCCCAGATGGGTAAATGATCAAAATGCCACCCTTCTTTTTTTTCGGAGAAGTTCAAAAATACTATGATGGCTCCGCTGCTTTCTATTTTAAAATGGATTCTTTTTTTTGTCTTTGATTCAGCAATCCCAAAGTTTCTTTTTGAGCCAACCAAAAAAGAAAAATTTGGTTTTTTTCGCACTCTTTTTTTATAACTTAAATATTGTTAAGAGCCCTTCGGTGTGAAAACAAACAAGTTTGTGACGCTGAATTGGACTTCCGATAGATAAGAGAAAGTCGGAAATATCTTTTATCTCATACTACTCTCTCGATACATAATCAAATCTTTTGAAAAAAATTGCATATCGAATTCGAAGTGCCATGCTATTATTACTTAATATTCATATGGCGAAGGCATAGTTTTCTTTTTTCTCTCAAATAAAAAAACTTCATTGGCGCCAAGCGTGAGGGAATGCTAGACGTTTGGTAATTTCTCCTCCAACCAGAATAAAAGATCCCATTGACGCGGCCAATCCCATGCATATTGTATGGACTTCTGGCCGTACAAATTGCATAGTATCATAAATGGCTACTCCGGGTATTACCCACCCGCCAGGGGAGTTTATAAACAAATAAAGATCTTTGGTCTCATCCTCGATACTGAGATATACCATAAGACCAATAAGTTGATTCGAGATCTCGCTATCAACCTCTTGGCCTAAAAAAAGTAATCTTTCTCGATAAAGTCGGTTGAGTAGGGTAAAATTGTTTCCCTTAGGAACCGTACATGCACCTTTTGATGCATACGGTTCAAAAAAAATTGCGAAGAAAAGAATCAATGTATAGATTCCAGCCCGCTTTCTTTTATTTTTTGAGTTTTTCTAACTTTTTAATGAAAGGGTTTGTTTTTTCTTCGATTTTTCAATAAAGATGAATTTTTATTTCTTCTTTGATAATATAAAGATAATATTAAAAAGGGGTAAATAAACTTATCGAATTAACTTCTCATTGATGTATTCTTTCATCGAAATTCAATCCAAATCACGATGATATTTTCTTGTTCCTGAATGGGCCTCTTTCATCTTTTTAGGTTTATGCTCTACTCCGGGTAAAGATCCGCCCGATTTTGATTTGCACATATAGGACAAACCTTCCCATCACCATTTCATTTCTTGTTGTTATGACTTTACAAATAATCATTTATGATACACGTAGTAATCATAGATATATTACCAATTGGGTTTTTCTAAACGGAGTCTGGATACTTCATTTTTTTGTCCAGCCAAAGCCAACCATAAATTAGTCTAATTGATATAATTCTATGAATTTCCCCAAATAATGCATTTAATTTCAGTTCACGCTCCAGTTTTTGGATGATTCCATTTCTCTTTCTTGGGCGAAACAGAGGATATCTCGGTCGGGGGAGAGAACGGGGAAATCCCATATGACCCAATATATCTGACAAGTCGCACTATACGTCAACCCAAGATGCATCTTCCTCTCCAGGACTTCGGAAAGGTACTTTTGGAACACCAATAGGCATGGATTGAAAGAAAAAGGAATTAAATACTATATTTCACTTTGATGTGGAAACGTAACAATATGATTTTATTGTCTTTATTTATAATATTGACTTTATCATATTTATTTTATCCATAGATTAGAAAAATTTAGAAAGAAAGACAAAATAAATAAAGGAAAATTTTTTCGAATAGATCTTTCTAATGATAAATGAAGGATGAACACATTTACTCATAGAAAATGGTATCAATCCACCATTGCATATTGGTACTTATCGAGTATAGAATAAATCTGCTTCTCTTTGTTCTTACGAACAGAATTCTTCCATTATTACGAATAGAATATAGAATCATAACCCTTGTTAGGAAATAATCTACTGAACAGGGGAAGTCTATAGGATAGTCATAGTAGAACCTTTCCAATGCAATAAAGTTACGTAGTGTCTATTTTTCTTCGATAAAGGGGTATTTTCCATGGGTTTGCCTTGGTATCGTGTTCATACCGTTGTATTGAATGATCCCGGCCGGTTGCTTTCCGTTCATATAATGCATACAGCCCTGGTTGCTGGTTGGGCGGGCTCGATGGCTCTGTATGAATTAGCAGTTTTTGATCCTTCTGACCCTATTCTTGATCCAATGTGGAGACAGGGTATGTTCGTTATACCCTTCATGACTCGTTTAGGAATAACCAATTCATGGGGGGGTTGGAGTATCACAGGAGGAACTGTAACGAATCCGGGGATTTGGAGTTACGAAGGTGTAGCTGGGGCGCATATTGTGTTTTCTGGCTTATGCTTTTTGGCAGCTATCTGGCATTGGGTCTATTGGGATCTAGAAATATTTTCTGATGAACGTACAGGAAAACCCTCTTTGGATTTGCCCAAGATCTTTGGCATTCATTTATTTCTCTCCGGGGTGGCTTGCTTTGGTTTTGGTGCATTTCATGTAACAGGTCTGTACGGTCCTGGAATATGGGTGTCCGATCCTTATGGACTAACGGGAAGAGTACAGCCTGTAAATCCGTCGTGGGGCGTGGAAGGTTTTGATCCTTTTGTTCCGGGAGGAATAGCTTCTCATCATATTGCAGCAGGTACACTGGGCATATTAGCGGGTCTATTCCATCTTAGCGTTCGACCGCCACAACGTCTATACAAAGGATTACGTATGGGAAATATTGAAACCGTACTCTCCAGTAGTATCGCGGCTGTCTTTTTTGCCGCTTTTGTTGTTGCTGGAACTATGTGGTATGGTTCAGCAACTACTCCCATCGAATTGTTTGGTCCCACTCGTTATCAATGGGATCAGGGTTATTTCCAGCA